GACCCCGTACATCTGTAACAGTCACAATGGTATTGTTGAAACTTGCTTGAACATGAATAACTCCTTTTGGTATTCTACGCGCACTCTTACGTAAACCAATACGCCCATTCCTACGTGAACCAATTCTTGGTACAGGTTTTGCCATATTTTATCATCTCATAAATATAAGTCAGAGATATATGGATATATCCATTTCATGTCAAAACGGATCCTTTCTTTTTTTTATTTGTATATCCAGAGAGTCTCTTTTATTTTAGAAAGATTATCCTTGTCTTTGTTTATGTCTCGGGTTGGTACAAATTACTATAATTCGTCCCCGTCTACGGATCAGTCGACATTTTTCACAAATTTTACGAACAGAGGCCCTTATTTTCATATTTGTCATTCCTTAACTTAATTTCGAATTTACTTATTGGAAGAAAATAAGTTTCTTGAAATTTTGAACTTTCGAATTGTATCTCTTCGAAAGCAATATTGAAGTTGAAAAAATAAATCAACTAATCGTTTGAATCCTTGTTTCAGAGTCTATAAATTATATGCCCTTTGGTTGAATCATAACGACTTATTTAAATTTTTATTCTATCTTCCAGTAGTATACGTATAAAACTACGCCGAATCCTTCCTGAACCATAACCTAGAATCCGATCTTCATTATCTAATCGAATCTTAAGTATACCATTCGGAAGTGATTCAGTAATTCAATTTCCATAAATCCATTTTTTTTCCTTTTATTCCAGGTAAAACAAAACCTCTTTGAAGTATTAACTAATGTAGTAGGAGAGTTATATTAGAAACCCATTTTTTTTTTCACAAATTAATAGGAAAGTTCCATATCTAAGTTGGATATAAGAAAGCTTACCATATATAACATAAGATTTCTCCGCCAATTCCTTCTAGTCGGGCCTCTCTGTCCGTTATTATACCCCGAGAAGTGGAAAGAATTACAATTCCCATCCCGCCTAAAATTCTAGGAATTCGTTGATAGTTCGAATAGATTCGTAGACCGGGTCGACTGATCCGTTTTAAATTTAAAACAGTTTTATATGGCCCTTTCCTATTCCTTCTATGTCGTAGGGTTAAAACCAAAAAATATTTGTTGCTTTCCTGATGTTTCCTCACGTTTTCAATAAAACCTTCTCTTAACAGTATTTTAACAAGGTTTTCGGTGATGTTAGTAGATGGTATTCGAACCGTTCCTTTTCTATTCATGTCAGCGTTTCGTATAGAAGTTATTATATCAGCAATAGTGTCTTTACCCATGATAAACTAAAATTATTGTTGCCCCCGAATTTTGATATGATCAACATGTTTTTTTTTCTTTATATATTTTTTTTATGAATTGTTAAAGATATATGCGTGAGAAAAATCTACTAATTCATTTTATCTAGTTTTATCTATTTTATTCATATTTTATTCAAATGCTATAACTATATTAGGGTCTCATCTTTATTATACTTATAGTACTTCAGGTGCTAATGAAACTATTTTAGTGAAATTTAACTGTCTCAATTCCCGTGCGATCGCACCAAAAATTCTAGTTCCTTTGGGATTTCCTTCTTGATCAATAACAACCGCAGCATTGTCATCATATCGTAGTATCATAGCATTGTCACGTTTGAGTTCTTTACAAGTACGTACAATTACAGCTCTGATCACTTCAGATTTTTCTAAAGGTGTATTTGGTATTGCTTCCTTGATTACAGCAACAATAACGTCACCAATATGAGCATATCGTCGATTACTAGCTCCTATGATTCGAATACACATCAATTCTCGGGCCCCGCTGTTGTCCGCTACATTTAAATGGGTTTGAGGTTGAATCATATCATTTTTTTTATTTGCTCTTTTGATGCAAAGGGGCGAAGTAAAAAAAAAAGAGATATTGTTTGTCCAAAATAAATAAAAAAAAAAAAAAGAAACCTACAAGTGTTTTTTTTTTCATTCCAAAGACTTCTTTCCTTTGGTTCTACATTCCTATCCTGAAATAATTAATTGAGTTCGTATAGGCATTTTAGATCCCGCTATTGAAATAGCCCTTCTGGCTACATTTTCTGCTACTCCGCCCATTTCATAAAGTATTCTACCCGGTTTAACGATAGCTACCCAATATTCGGGAGATCCTTTCCCTGAACCCATACGCGTTTCCGCGGGTCTTACTGTAACTGGTTTGTCTGGAAATATACGTACCCATATTTTTCCACCGCGGCGCACATTTCGTGTCATTGCTCGCCGCCCTGCTTCTATTTGTCTAGATGTGATCCACGCGGGTTCAAGTGCCTGAAGAGCATATCTACCGAAGCAAATACGATTACCTCTATAAGATATTCCTTTCATTCTTCCTCTATGTTGTTTACGGAATCTGGTTCTTTTGGGGTTATAGTTGATGGTTGTTTCTCAATTAATTCCATCTCTACTACAGAACCGGACATGAGAGTTTCTTCTCATCCAGCTCCTCGCGAATGAAACAATTATAAAATAATATAGATGTATTTAATGATATTTTAGATAATACAATGTCATTTTTTTATAACGAGTCTTTATTTGGTTTTGTCTTTTTTATTATCATATCGGATCGACAAAAATTTTTAAATCCAATAAAATAAAAACTTTCGCGAACGGATATTTACTCTTTCAATATCTATTTCAATTGTAGGGTTATCCCATGACAGGACCTCTCAGAATAAAAGTGGATTGGTCCCGGGTTTGTTCCGCCATCCTACCCAGGGAATCATTAGGATTCGTTTTCAATAGAATCTTATGCATCCACAGGTTCCGTCGTTCCCATCGCTTCTCAATTAATGGTTAGGCCTGAATTCGACAATGGAGCTCCCAATGAAAATGAAATGTGTTCGTGAGTAAATTTTCTCAGTCTTTATTGACTCGGGGCTCTTGATTTTTTTGTTCTATGAACAAATTCATCTAATTATAGATCAATCAAATTAGTATTGATGCTTTATTACACTATCCTTTCTAAGATCACTCATAGACCTTACATATTGGAATCATATAGCATTGATATTCTTTTTCTCTCTTTCTCTCATCCTTCCATTTATCTGCATTTTGATTGTTATTGCTTTACAACTTTTAATCAGAGTGGTTTTTCGTTTTTTTATGCAAAAAAACTTTCCGTTGCTACAATGATAGAACCAATATATCATATCGTGACCGATTCTTTAGATCCAGATAATATGAAGCGATGAGTTGGTTATTAGTTCTATAGTTATTAGTTCATACTATGTATGGGCCGTCCCGTTTTTTTCAATCCTAACCCGAAAAAACCAACGAGTCACACACTAAGCATAGCAATTTTCTCAATATCAAAAAATGAATCGAATTTTTATTCAACCTTTTAGAATTGCCCATTTTTGTTTTGATTTAACCAAAAAAGAATGAAAGAGTTTGTCATTTTTTGCTTTTTTTTTTTATTGCCGATAGAACGTAAAGACAAGTCAAATAAAGGTTTATTCTTCCTCATCTACAAATATCCAAATTTTGATGCCTAATACCCCATAAATAGTTCCAACTGTATAGGAACAATAATCAATTTTAGCTCGAATAGTTTGTAGAGGAACCCTACCTTCTCTGATCCATTCGACACGCGCAATTTCTTTTCCGTCGATACGTCCTGCAATTTGTACTTGAATTCCTTTTGTACCTGCCTGTTCAGTTAATTCAATAGCCTTTTTCATTGCTTTTCGAAATGAAACTCTATTCTTTAATTGTCCGGCTATAAATTCTGCGAGAATATTAGGGTGTCCATAAGGGTTTGTAATTCTTGTAACAGCAATGTTGAGTTTTCTGTTTACACAATTAAGTTCTTTTTGTACATTCATTTGTAATTCTTCGATTCTTCGAGGCCGACCTTCTATTAGTAATTTTGGAAATCCCATATAGATTATGACCTGAATCAGATCGATTCTTTTTTGAATCTCTATACATGCAATTCCCTCAACACCAGAGGATATTCTAATATTTTTTTGTATATAATTCCTGATACAATCTCGTATTTTTTGGTCTTCTTGTAAACCCTCGGAATAATTTTGTGGTTGTGCAAACCAAAGAGAATGATGACCTTGGTTTGCACCAAGTCTGAAGCCAAGTGGATTTATTTTTTGCCCCATAATCCCCCGATACCACATATATTATAACGCGTCATATCTGTGTACTTGTTTTTTTTTAGCCATCCAGGGTTTTTTAAGCATAATATGGCGTATTTGGATCTTTTATAGTATTCTTCGTTTACAGATATATCTTTTAATACAATAGTTATATGACACGTGGGTCTTTTTATTGGATAACTAGGCCCTTGAGCTCTAGGCTTTAATTTTTTCACAGTAGTACCTCCACTTAATGATTAAACTTGATTCGTTTAAACCCATATTGTGAATAGCATTTGCTGCTGCAGAATAAACCAATTTAAAAAGTGGATAACATGCTCGATAAGGCATAAGTTCTAGTACCATAAGTGTTTCTTCGTAGGAACGTCCACGAATTTTATCAATTACTCTTCGCGCTTTGTTAGTAAACATACATATATGTTTACTTAAAGCACATACTTCTGTATATGGATTACTCTTTCTCTTCTTTATCATAAGATTCACCTCTTACTAATGAACGATAAGCATCTATACTCACCTTATGTTATTAATTATTAACGACTTTTAACGACGAGATCTATTATCATTTTTCGCGTGTCCTCGGAAATTTAGAGTAGGTACGAATTCTCCCAATTTATGGCCCACCATACGATCTGTTATATAAATAGGCAAATGCTCTTTTCCATTATGTATAGCAATACTATGGCCAATCATTATGGGTATAATGGTAGATGCTCGGGACCAAGTTATTATTATTTCTTTTTCCGCTTTTGTGTTAAGTTTATTTATTTTTCTTAATAAACGATTCGCTACAAAAGGATTTTTTTTTAGTTTTAGTGAGCGTGTCAAAATTAATTACTCCTATTTTTTTTTTATTTCTTTTTTTGTAAAGACGAAGAAACA